TATAAATAAGAACCATAATTCCAACAGTAGTGATTAATATTGACATAATAGAAGTAAGTGGATCAATCAAGTATCCGAATTCTAAAGAAAAATCATTATTGATAATCCAAGACCATACATATTGATAGACAGAACTGCTATTTATTTGCTGAATAGACAGATTCATGGAAAAAATCATGACTATACTTAACAATAAAACGCTTTGAAAAGCCCACATACGACGAATACTTTTTGTTGCCGTCGGAAAAAGAAGAAGTCCCAACCCTATTAACATAGGAACTGGAAGTGGAAGAAAAGGTATTATCCACGCATATTGATATATCTGTTCCATAAAAAAAGTTTTTTATTCTTAATTAATTGTTTCCGATTCACCGGATTTTACTTCTTTCGAAAAAAAGTCAATAAAAAAATCAATATATGCACTAACTTATTTAATAATTTTAGATTAGTATTTATTCTGAGTCTTTTCAAAATCGTTCAAATATTCAAAACAAGAAGTTATAATTGCTCAAATGATATGACCAAGCGACATATAAAAACAAATACTTATAATAGGAAAATCTAAATTCTTATTATTATTACGATAAATTATCATAATAATAAGAATTTAGATTTGTAGAGCAAGGATAAAAATTTGGGCTAAAAAGAGTACTTGATGCTGATATGAATTATAGGATTAACTAAGGTCATCGGTCTAATGAAATAAAAACTCTTGATTTTAGTTAGTTTATTTCAACTCATTAACTAATTCATTATGGGATTCATTGTTTTCCATTTCAATTTATTAGTAAATTTTAGATTTTAGAAGATTATAGATCTAAAATTTACTTTTTTATCGAGAAAGGATAAAAAATGACTGAGATATTTTTTTATCAAACCACGTATCCTTTAACAGATTTATTACTAGTCTCACTCGAATTTTAAAATTGAATTTAGGTGTATTTTTTATCAAAACAAAAAAACTCAATTTATTAGGCAAAAGTTTACAAGCCTTTGAAGTATTTTATTACATGTAAATAAAGTATAGAATAACAAAAATAAAAGTCTTTTAGGTTTTTTATTGATTTTATTAAGTTTGATTGATTTTTATGCCATAGCAGATTCTAAAGATATAACTTTGAGAGATAAACAACGAGAACTAAAAGTTCCAAACGAAAAAATTTAGGTTTTACAAATAGTGTATGGAATCAAAATTTTGTTATTTCGAGTAATTTTTGATCCAATTTTCACGGATCTTTGACATATCTATATTTTTTTTTTTTGAATAGAATCTTATTTAGAGAAAAAATAGATAATGAATAAGAAATAATAATTTGTTTTGAACAATAGATGTCTTTCACATCCAACTATAACAATGAGTAACTTCTTCATTTTAAAATGGCAGTTCCAAAAAAACGTACTTCGATATCAAAAAAGCGTATTCGTAAAAATATTTGGAAAAGGAAAGGATATTGGGCAGCGTTAAAAGCTTTGTCATTAGGGAAATCTCTTTCTACCGGGAATTCAAAAAGTTTTTTTGTACGACAAACAAATAAGTCCTAAAATATTGGAATAATTTGTGAATTTCAAAGTTAATATAAAATTAACAATTGGTAGTCCCTATTCTAATCAATATGAAATAGACTCTTAATTATAAGATTATAAGATAAGATGTCTAAAAGAAGAATTCTTCCGTTTTCTGAATTCTAAAAATTTTTTTTTAGTATATTTTCACTCAGATTTTGGTGGTGTGGTGGGGAGTCTTATTTTCCCCATCGACCTTTACAAAAATAAAAAAATTTTCTCTTTCTCGGGAAGGGCAGATATAAGATTTTTAGTTCAAATTAATTAATTGTTGAAACTAATGGATTTCATGTTAAAAATTTTTGGATAATTTTCTGACTTCTTAATTTATTGTATTTACTATAGGTAATGTATTTAACATAAAAAGAACTTAATTGTTGAGATATTATATATATGTACAAATAATGTGTCAATTTGGAGTAATCCAAAATAGGCATATTTTGGATTCATTTAGAAAATTAATTTTTGTCTGAAATTTTGAAATCAGATAAACCAGAAATAATGACAATAAAAGTAAAAAAAATGATTCTATCGAAAGAATTATCTAGTTGCAAGAGTTGTTTTTTAGAATAGGATAAACTACGTTAAAGCCTTAAGATAAATAAACCGGACACCCTAAAGGAAAATAAATGAAACTAATGAACCTTCAAATTGACTTTTGAACTAGTTTTTTTATCAATTTGAATCTTTACTAAAAAAAACTTATTTGATTGAATTGACTTTTTCAATCTCGACGATTGAATATAAATAGGCTATTATGAGTTCGAGCAAGCCGCTATGGTGAAATCGGTAGACACGCTGCTCTTAGGAAGCAGTGCTAGAGCATCTCGGTTCGAGTCCGAGTGGCGGCATGCCATCTTCTAAAAGAGATCCAATAGATAGATAGATCCTATAATAAAAATAAATAAAATTCCCAATTTATATTAATTAAGAAATA